GTATTAATATATAGAATAATGAAAATCTATAATAGAAATGTTGCATATTTCTATATCTATATCTCCCGAGAACCTCCTTTTTTTTTACTATGAATCCCTGTTGGATCGTATTCTAACGAATCCTTAGGGAACTCGTAAGAAACTCTTTATTATAAGATAAGGACGGGAGAACAAGAATAAAAAAGCGGATTATCATACATATATTTTGTGTAGAAAGATGAATAGGTACACTTATTTAGTTCTACATTCCTTGCACTTATTATATACTTATAATAAATATACTTATCATAAGATATATTTCTAACAAGTACAAATTTATAATAAGTACAAATATTAAATCGAGGCACCTATTCTATGACAGATTTCAATTTACCCTCTATTTTTGTGCCTTTAGTGGGCCTAGTATTTCCGGCAATTGCAATGGCTTCTTTATCTCTTCATGTTCAAAAAAACAAGATTGTTTAGATCCGATGGGATCAAATCTCATCAATTTATTTTAACACTTGGACTTGGATCATAATACAGATATCTTTTAGTGGAATAGGGTACGGTACGACATGTGACTCCCTCCGAGCACAAATAAAAAAGCTGTTATTGTTATGCATGCAGATCCATGATATATGGATAAATGCATGTATATTGTATGTGGGTATAGCTGTTTTTGTTTTCAAATAGATCAGCGAATATCTGAAATAGAAAGTCAATGTATCTATATGTATGTAGATATACATAGTGGGATCATATGAAGGGGATGTTATTATTTTATATCTAACCAATTCGATGAATTACTCCTAATGGTTTACATCATAATAGTGCTAGTTGATGAGAGTTACTTCGGGATCAAAACAAAAAAAAAAAAGTAAAGTCAAATTCATTTGGCTTATTCTATTCTCTCAATTCCAATAGAATGCAACTGGATCGAGTATGAACTGGCAATCCGAACGTATATGGATAGAACTTATAACGGGGTCTCGAAAAACAAGTAATTTCTGCTGGGCCTGTATCCTTTTTTTAGGTTCACTAGGATTCTTATTGGTTGGAACTTCCAGTTATCTTGGTAGGAATCTGATATCCGTATTTCCCTCTCAGGAAATCCTTTTTTTTCCACAAGGAATCGTGATGTCTTTCTACGGGATCGCTGGTCTGTTCATTAGTTCCTATTTGTGGTGCACAATTTCGTGGAATGTAGGTAGTGGTTATGATCTTTTTGATAGAAAAGAAGGAATAGTGTGTATTTTTCGTTGGGGATTTCCTGGAATAAATCGTCGCATCTTCCTTCGATTCCTTATGAGAGATATCCAGTCAATCAGAATGGAAGTTAAAGAGGGTCTTTATCCTCGTCGTGTCCTTTATATGGAAATCAGAGGCCAGGGAGCCATTCCCTTGACTCGTACCGATGAGAATTTTACTCCACGAGAAATTGAACAAAAAGCTGCTGAATCGGCCTATTTCTTGCGCGTACCAATTGAAGTATTTTGAAATGAACTGAAGAATGAATGCTTTCTCCGCATGAGGGAAGGAACTCAGGAATCCCCTTTTTAATATAACTGAAGTTTCTTCGGAACGTTTATTCGAGCAAAACATGTTCGATTCTATTTCCCCCGTTCCGTTGGTAATACCGTTGTGTTGTGGCCCATAGAATAAAGCAGGCGGACGAATACGGAACAACCATAATAAGAAGCTATTTTTATCCACCAAAACTCTTTTTTTTACATATGGAACTAAACTCAATTCTTTCATACTAGTAACAAATCTAATAAGTATGTATTCATCACACATATCAGAACATTTCGTAATACAGTACAGAATTCATCTTTTTAGGACCAATATTTTGAATTGATACGTTAGATACAGATGGATCGTATCTCGTAAATTATCTCTCTTTCGTCAATCGATGTTTCTTTTTTTTTATCCTTTCTTTTGCTCCTTGATGACCAAACGATTGGATCTCTCATAACTATTCAATTTCTCTCTTGTTTTGCCACCCATTTCGGATTTCATCATCAATATTCTTCAGAAATATCCCCTCAATTATTCCTGGGTTGTGGGTAGCCAGTGAAACATTTCGAAATAATTGATTGATCCAGGGGGAGTTCTTTCGTCTCGAAATCCGAATAATATTCATTACTTCAAGTGGTTTTTCGGGCATTCATCGAAAGGAACAAATGAAGATACAATTGGTTCGAATTTGACCAATTGAGATATCTGGGAACTTGATTATTTCTTCATTCGAAACGGACCTTTATTCTATTTCTATATTCTTTCTAGGACTAAACAATTCAAAAAAAAAAAAGAAGGAATAGATCCGATCCATAGGTTCCATACCTTGTTATAGAACTCATGCTTCATAGAAATATCGGATCAGATAGAGTCGGCGAATGAAGCAGTTTCATTAACAATTTACAGAACAGATTAAAAGTGCCAAAAAAGAAAGCATTGACTCCCCTCCCATATCTTGCATCTATAGTCTTTTTGCCCTGGTGGATCTCTCTCTCATTTAATAAAAGTCTGGAACCTTTAGTTACTAATTGGTGGAATACAAGGCAATCCGAAACTTTTTTGAATGATATTCAAGAGAAGAACGTTCTAGAAAGATTCATAGAATTAGAACAACTATTCCTGTTGGACGAAATGATAAAGGAGTACCCGGAGACACAGATACAAAAGCTTCGTATAGGAATCCACAAAGAAACAATACAATTGGTCAAAATGCACAATGAAGATCATATCCATATAATTTTGCATTTCTCGACAAATATAATCTGTTTTGCTATTCTAAGTGGTTATTCTATTCTGGGTAATGAAGAACTTGTCATTCTTAATTCTTGGGTTCAGGAATTCCTCTATAACTTAAGCGACACAATAAAAGCTTTTTCTATTCTTTTATTAACTGATTTATGTATCGGATTCCACTCGCCCCATGGTTGGGAACTAATGATTGGTTCGGTCTACAAAGATTTTGGATTTGCTCATAACAATCAAATTATATCTGGTCTTGTTTCCACTTTTCCAGTCATTCTAGATACAATTTTGAAATATTGGATCTTCCATTATTTAAATCGTGTATCTCCTTCACTTGTAGTGGTTTATCATTCAATGAATGAATGAAGAACTCATTTGATCTGCCGATATCAATCAAATCCGAATGTTACTTCGTACATAAACAAACCATTTTTAATCTGACTCACTCTTTATACTTCTACCCGTCTAAGGGATTCCCCCTCCAGTACAATGGCAGAATCGTGGATAGGGAACTATACTAGCTACCTACCTAATTTATTGTAGAAATTTCCGGGATCAATAATTGGACCATGCAAAATAGAAATACCTTTTCTTGGGTAAAGGAACAGATGACTCGATTCATTTCCGTATCGATCATGATATATGTCATAACTCGGACATCTATTTCAAATGCATATCCCATTTTTGCGCAGCAGGGTTATGAAAATCCACGAGAAGCAACTGGGCGTATTGTATGCGCCAATTGCCATTTAGCTAATAAGCCCGTGGATATTGAGGTTCCACAAGCTGTGCTTCCTGATACTGTATTTGAAGCAGTTGTTAGAATCCCTTATGATATGCAACTGAAACAAGTTCTTGCTAATGGGAAAAAGGGGGCTTTGAATGTGGGGGCTGTTCTTATTTTACCCGAGGGATTCGAATTAGCTCCCCCCGATCGTATTTCTCCCGAGATGAAAGAAAAGATAGGCAATCTGTCTTTTCAGAGTTATCGCCCCACTAAAAGAAATATTCTTGTGGTAGGTCCTGTTCCTGGTCAGAAATATAGTGAAATCGTCTTTCCCATTCTTTCCCCGGACCCTGATACTAAGAAAGACGTTCACTTCTTAAAGTATCCCATATATGTAGGTGGGAACAGGGGAAGAGGTCAGATTTATCCCGATGGGAACAAGAGTAACAATACAGTCTATAATGCTACAGCAGCAGGTATAGTAAGCAGAATAGTACGTAAAGAAAAAGGGGGGTATGAAATAACCATAGCTGACGCATCGGATGGACACCAAGTGGTTGATATTATACCTCCAGGACCAGAACTTCTTGTTTCAGAGGGTGAATCTATCAAGCTTGATCAACCATTAACGAGTAATCCCAATGTGGGTGGATTTGGTCAGGGAGATGCGGAAATAGTACTTCAAGATCCATTACGTGTCCAAGGTTTGTTGTTCTTCTTGGCATCTGTTATTCTGGCACAAATCTTTTTGGTTCTAAAAAAGAAACAGTTTGAGAAGGTTCAATTGTCCGAAATGAATTTCTAGATCCACGGATTCATCAAGCTGGTAAAAAGAGCCGAATTGTTGTGATCGATGCAATTATGTATGATTCAAAAAAATCATGGAAAATGTTTTGCTTGCTTTGTTTATACTGTTTTTCTGCGAGATGCCGGAAATTGCTTGTATCCCATTCCTAGCAATAGTATGTATATTGTGAAGAAGACTACTTGATCCCCCCTTCTTTTTTTCAATCAAAATGGGAGTGTTGTGACTATGCTAGGCCTCCCATTGGCAGATTGTAAATGCCATGTAATGCATCAATAGTTTTTTTGTACCTAATAGAATCGAATTCTAATAGATAATAGGCATAAGTAGGAGGAGAATACACGCGGATAAATGAAAGGAACAAATGATTATAGGAGGGATTACTCGTCTTCCTAATCTTCCACACAAGAAAAGGGTGGAAAATTCCTTTTCTTGTGTGGAAATAATAATGATTATTGATCCTGTTCGTCAAAGATTACTATTTATTTGATTTTCCAGTTCTATCGGAACTCGTTTGTTTCGATTCATAAGAAGTAGTGGACAAACAAAAAAAGGGGTGGGAGTAACTTACTGAGCAAATAAAACTTCTTCAATGAACTTATAAAAAAAGTACAAATAAAAAAGAAAATTTTAACTGTGATGAGATAATCAATAAGGATTGGGATATGCGCAAAAATCCAAGATTTCATCTTTTCGCCCGGAGCATTAAGAGTCTTTTTTTTGCTT